TATAACTACTATTTATTTGATCGATAGACAGATAAACTGAAAAAAGCATAACTATACTTAACAATAAAATACTCGGAAAAGACCACATACGTCGAAGGTTTTTGGTTGCCGTAGGAAAAAGTAGAAGTCCCACTCCTATTAAGATAGGAATTGGAAGTGAGATGAACGGTATGATCCATGAATATTGATACGTATATTCCATAAAAAAAGTATATTTAATTCCTAATTAATTTTTCTGATTCACCAGCTCTTATCTCTTTTCAAAAGGATCAGTTAATAAAAAATTTAAATATCCAAAACTGAAATAGAATTTTTTTTCTATTCTTCATTTTTTGCCAAATACTTCAAATATTTCAAGTCACGAAGTTACAATTGTTCAAATCAGATGATCCAATGAAACTATTAATGAACACACCCATTTCTTTTAAGTAAAAATTTTTGACAATATAGAAACTGCAAATTTTCTTTATTATTATTATTTAGTATGCATTACAAAAATTTCCCGCTCTAGAGCAAGAAAGAAAAATTAGACGAAAAACACTATTTTTTTTTGGTATCAATCATAAAAGACAGTCTACAAGTTGATCCAGTAAAATAAGACTTCTTTGTATTAAATTTGTTTATTCCGAATCAAATCATTAAACAATTTTTTTTTTTTGACAAAATAACATGATATATATATATTGTTTTTTCTTTGTTTCTAATCTAATAATTTTTCATTTTCGATAGCTATATTAGGAGTATACTATAATTTCAAGAATAAATGGATAATAAATAGTAAAGAACAATTCGTTTTGAACAATAGATGTCTTTCACATCCAACTATAGCAATGAATAATCAATTATAATTTTTTAATGGCAGTTCCAAAAAAGCGCACTTCTCTATCAAAAAAACGGATTCGGAAAAATATTTGGAAAAGCAAAGGGCGTCGGGCAGCGTTGAAAGCTTTTTCGCTAGCAAAATCTCTTTCAACGGGGAATTCACAAAGTTTTTTGGGGGACAAATGAAATAAATACTTAAAGATTGGAATAATCTGAATCGGTTTGACTCAAAAAACAGCCTAGTAGAAGTTCTTTTATAATTTTAATTTAAATAAATAATAATTTTTTTTTTATGAAAGCAATTAGTGGAATTTCCTAATGTTTTGAGCGGCTGAATATGAAATTCCTTTTTTTAGGGTATGTAAAAAAAATAAGAAATCTTTTGTTTACTCAATTAAAAAATAGAAAATAGTACCTTTTTTGTTCAAAGAATAAAAATAAATACACGGGTTGACCTTTCTTTTTCATATCTTTGTTTTATGATTTTCGGGATGGGGAAAATACGAATCCCCATCGCCCCAATAAACCAAAAAGTTTTTGTTTATTTTTGATTTTATTAGATATTTTATATATATAATATATAAATATAGAAGATCAAATAGTAAACTGAAACTCTTTATTAAAAATTTAATGAGACATTGAAACGATGACATTAGTTAATTAAGTTAAAACCTTCTTGTTTAATTCTATGAACCCTTAATTTCTTTTCTCGAAATCATTATTACTATGATAGAATATATCCCGCCGAATACATAATGAAATTGGTTTGCAAAATCCTATAAAATAAAACTATTGTTCAATAAAGAAAATTTACACCTTAAATTATTATTGAAATAAATGAAATCTGATAAGATTTTTATTGGAAACGCTCAAATCCCCTATTTTTTTTTCCTTTAATGAAATTTAAAAAGTGAAAGATAAAGCGTTTTTTATCCACGATAAATATTTTGTCAAAAATATTACATTGAATTGAAAATTGATTCTATTTTTTCAATCTCGACGATTCGATAATAATCGGTTATTATGATTTCGAGAAAGCCGCTATGGTGGAATCGGTAGACACGCTGCTCTTAGGAAGCAGTGCTAGAGCATCTCGGTTCGAGTCCGAGTGGCGGCATGCCATTTTTTATTATAAAAAAAGTTCTATAATATAATTAATTCAAGTCCCAGATATTAATTCAAATAATTGAAGTGCGGGACCTTTAAAATTTTTTTTTTTTTATGATATTTTCAACTTTAGAGCATATATTAACTCATATATCTTTTTCGGTCATTTCAATTGTCATTACAATTCAGTTAATAACCTTATTAATCGAGGAAACCGTAGGACTCTATGTTTCGTCAGAAAAGGGCATGATAGCTACTTTTTTCTGTATAACAGGATTATTAGTTACTCGTTGGATTTATTTGAGGCATTTACCTTTAAGTGATTTATATGAATCATTACTATTTCTTTCGTGGGGTTTCTCCATTATTTATCTATTTACGTATTTTAAAAAATATAAAAACCATTTAAGTGTAAGCGCAATAACCGCGCCAAGTACTATTTTTACCCAAGGTTTTGCTACTTCAGGTTTTTTAACTGAAATGCATCAATCCCCCCTATTAGTTCCCGCTCTCCAATCTCATTGGTTAATGATGCACGTAAGTATGATGGTATTGGGTTATGCAGCTCTTTTATGTGGATCATTATTTTCAGTAGCTCTTATAGTGATTACATTTCAAAAAGCTATAAGAATTTTTGGTAAAAACAATAATTTCTTAAATGCGTTATTTTCCTTTGATGAGATCCAATACATGAACGAAGGGAACAATTTTCTAAGAAACACTTCCTTTTTTTCTTCGAAGAATTATTATAAGTCTCAACTGATTCAACAATTAGATCATTGGAGTTATCGTATTATTAGTCTAGGGTTTATCTTTTTAAGCATAGGTATTCTTTCAGGGGCAGTATGGGCTAATGAGACATGGGGATCGTATTGGAATTGGGACCCAAAGGAAACTTGGGCATTTATTACTTGGACCATATTCGCAATTTATTTACATACGCGAACAAATAAAAATTTTGAAGGTGTAAATTCTGCAATTGTGGCCTCTATGGGTTTTCTTATAATTTGGATATGCTATTTTGGGGTCAATCTATTAGGGATAGGGCTACATAGTTATGGTTCATTTACATTAACATCTAATTGAATGAATTCAAGAAAGGGCCTGACGAACACAAACATGGGAGAGTATATATAAGAAAACTGTGTGTAAGACATCGAGAACCCTTTGAATCACTACATTACTTGATTCAAATGGTTCTCACAAAAGCCAAATGTATGAGGAAGTCCAATTCATTTTTTTATTTAACTTAAGAAAAAAGACTTCTTTTTTTATTGTGAAACGAACGATTTTAAAAATAATTATTATAGTATTGCTGTTTCATTTTTTTTATGAAAACTATCTAGCAAAATAATTAGATAAAATAGCTTCGACCTTGTCAACTGATAGTGAGAAAACAAAATCTGGATAAATACCAATACTTATGACAGGTATAAGGATAGAGATCGCAACAAACAACTCTCGTGGTCCCGAATCAAAAAAATAAGAATTTTGAGCATTAAAAAGCTTGTATCCATAGAACATCTGGCGTAACATAGATAATAAATAAATGGGAGTTAATATCATTCCAATTGCCATTACCAAAGTAATTAGTATTTTTGTCATTAAAAGATATTTTTGGCTGGTAATTATTCCAAAAAAGACTATTAATTCTGCAACAAAACCGCTCATACCGGGCAATGCAAGGGAAGCCATCGATAAGATACTGAAAGTCGTAAAGATTTTTGGAATTGGGATAGCCAGTCCTCCCATTTCATCGAGATAAACCAGACGTATTCTATCATAACTTGTTCCCGCCAAGAAAAAAAGCGCAGCGCCAATAAATCCATGAGAGATTATTTGTAAAATAGCTCCATTCAGTCCCGTATCGCTTATAGAACCAATTCCTATAATTATGAAACCCATATGAGAGACGGAGGAATAAGCTATTCTTTTTTTTAAATTGCGTTGACCCGAAGATGTTGAAGCTGCATAGATTATTTGAATTATGCCTACTATGATCAACCAGGGTGAAAAGATAGAATGGGCGTGGGGTAATAATTCCATATTGATCCGAACCAATCCATATGCTCCCATTTTTAATAATATTCCAGCGAGAAGCATACAAGTACTGTAATGTGCCTCTCCGTGGGTATCTGGTAACCATGTATGTAAGGGTATAATCGGTGATTTGACAGCAAAAGCAATAAGAAATCCGATATAGAATAGTATTTCCAGTGCTATAGGATACGATTGATTAGCCGATGTTTCAAAATTTAAAGTTGGTTCATTAGAACCATATAAACCGATACCCAGAACTCCCATTAACAAAAAAATGGAACCTCCCGCAGTGTACAAAATAAACTTTGTAGCTGAATACAACCGTTTCTTTCCGCCCCACATCGATAGAAGTAGATAAACGGGAATTAATTCTAACTCCCACATGATAAAAAATAGTAAGAGGTCGCGAGCAGAAAATGATCCTATTTGACCGCTATACATTGCTAACATTAGAAAATGGAATAATCGGGAATCTCGAGTAACTGGCCAAGCCGCTAAAGTAGCTAAAGTGGTGATAAACCCCGTCAGTAAAATGGGTCCTATGGAAAGTCCATCGATTCCCAATCTCCAGTCAAAATCCAAAAAAGGGATCCATTTATAATCCTCCATCAGTTGGATTAATGGATCGTCTAATTCGAAATGATAACAAAATGCATAGGTTGTTAGAAGCAGCTCGAGTACACAGATACATATAGTATACCATCTCATTACTTTATTTCCTCTATGAGGGAAAAAGAAAAGTAATAAACCCGCAAATATTGGAAAAACTACAACTGTTGTTAACCAAGGAAAATAATTCGTAGTAAAAACAAGATACACTTGGACTAAAAAAACCCATGTTCGAAAATGAAATAAAAAAATATATATATGTATATTTATTTTCGAGCACGAGTTTTTGTCGGTAAAAAAGAAATCAAATGTATTCAAGGGGGCTTTTAGAGAACGTATCAATAAGCTAGACCCATGCTTCGAGTTGTTTCATGCCATAAATAAACGCGAACACTCAAGAAATCCGTCGGACAAGCAGATTCACATCTCTTACAACCAACACAGTCTTCTGTTCTTGGAGCCGAAGCTATTTGCTTAGCTTTACATCCGCCCCAAGGTATCATTTCTAATACATCTGTGGGGCAAGCTCGGACACATTGAGTACACCCTATACATGTATCATAAATCTTTACTGAATGTGACATTGGATCTATAATTTTTTTAAGACTATAAATTTTCGATCGAGTAAATTTGTAAATGAATTATATATTTAGATACCAGATGAGTCAATAATTTATCAGAATTTTTATAATCAATCTACTTTCAGATTAACTCATGCGATAGGGCCAAGATACTTTGATTTTTTACGTTTTCGCAAACATGATCATGGATTACATATCATACAGATAATTTTACTTGATGAATATCAGAATTTATCTGATAAATAAATACTACTTATTCAACAAATTCGATTGATTGATACGAGTTGATTTTCTGTTACGATAAATTGACGAAACAATAGCTGGGCCAATAGCTGCTTCAGCGGCTGCAATAGCTATAACAAAAATTGAGAAAATATTCCCTTTTAATTGGCGACTATCAAAAAAATCAGAAAATGTTACGAAATTCATATTAACTGCATTCAGTATAAGCTCAAGACACATAAGGGCCCTAACCATATTTCGGCTCGTGATCAATCCATAGATACCGATAGAAAATAAATAGGCACTTATAATAAGTACATGTTCGAGCATGAGTGACCAACTCCTTATCAATTCCGATTCATTTCAATATGAACAAAAATTTAATAGATTCAATTCAATTGACAAAAAAAAAGTACAGAACACGGGAATATATTGGTAATCGATCGAATAAAAGACTTTTTATTTTAGACAGAAAAAATCTTCAAATAGAATTGAAGGGGAATGTGTGTGATAACATAGAACAAAGTTTAATTTATGCTATTTCTAACTAAAGATTTATTACTGACGAGCCACGGCAATTGCACCGATCAAAGCAGCTAAAAGAATGATCGAAATGAGTTCAAATGGAAGAAAAAAATATGTTGATAAATAAATTCCAATTTGTTGACTATTACTTATTAAATCTTGCTCTAGAATCTGGTTTGATCTTGTAGTCCAAATAATCCCATACCATGACGTATCTACAATAGTAGTCATTAGTGAAACAAAAATACTTGTACAAACCAGAAAAGTAACTCCATTCCCAACGGTCCAAAGATTAAAATCTTTGGAATATTCTGAACCCTTCATGAACATCACAGCAAATATGATTAAAACATTTATAGCTCCCACGTAAATAAGTAGTTGCGCAGCAGCTACAAACTGGGCGTTTGCTAGAATATAGAATAAGGATATAGAAACAAGAACCAGTCCCAACGAAAAAGCAGAATAAATGGAGTTGTTAAATAATAGTACTCCCATACTTCCTAATATAAGACCTGATCCCAACAAGACTACAAGAAAATCATGTATCGGTCCAGGCAAATCCATTATATGTAGTAAAAAAAGAGATAAATAAATCTAAATGTTTTTCATGACCTTATTGATCGATCTGACCAGGAAAACAAATTTTTAATCAATTCCTAATTAAATCTTAAGGGGTGTGAATTAATGTAGGTACAGTTATTGTATTAATCTTAGTCTTGATCTGAAAGAGTAGAGTAGATTGAAACTATATATTTCGAAATATATAGTTTCAATCTAAATTAAGCTGCAATTCTCATGAATCAATAGTTTGATTTGTAGGTAGTGACCAAACAAACAAAACGAAAGAAACCTCATTTCTTTAGATCAAAACGGAACCTTAGTAATTTCCAATTACTCTTTAATCAACGGATTTACTTATTTTCGACTTCAATTTGAGGCGAATTCAAAATTGTTCTAATTGTATAATCATCAACTACTGAGATTGGTAAACGACCCAAAGAAATTTGATTATAATTCAATTCGTGACGATCATAAGTAGAAAGTTCATATTCTTCAGTCATTGATAAACAATTTGTTGGACAATATTCAACGCAGTTACCACAAAATATACAGATCCCAAAATCAATACTGTAATTAAGCAATCGTTTCTTTCGAATATCCGTTTCCAATTTCCAATCAACAACGGGGAGATCTATAGGACATACACGAACACATACTTCACAAGCAATGCATTTATCAAATTCAAAATGGATTCGACCGCGGAAACGCTCCGATGCGATTAATTTTTCGTAAGGATATTGAATAGTTACAGGCAAACGATTTGCATGGGATAAAGTAATCATGAAACCCTGACCAATGTACCTTGCAGCTCGTACTGTTTGTTGACCATAATTCATGAACCCAGTTACCATAGGGAACATATTGTAATATCTCTAAAGAATTTTATGTTTGTTTCTTTCTCTTGTTTGAGCAAGTCGTGAATATAGAATATGGTATTCCTTTACAGTGAAAAGAGTTGAAAAGAAGTTGTTAATAATAGATTACCGAGAGATATAGGTAAAAGAAATTTCCATCCGAGATTTAATAGTTGATCTATTCTTAGTCGGGGTAAAGTCCATCTTGTTGCTATAGAAATGAACAAGAAGAAATAAGTTTTCGCTAATGTAATAAAGGTACTAATTATCATTCCAAAGACTTCATACGCTTTATTTATTTCAAAAAGTTCATAACCGAATATGTATGGAATAGAGATATCCCAACCACCCAAGTAAAGAACAGTTACAAATAACGAAGAAACTAATAGATTTAGATAGGAAGCAACATAAAATAAACCAAATTTGATACCCGAATACTCGGTTTGATAACCCGCTACTAATTCTTCTTCTGCTTCTGGTAAATCAAAAGGTAATCTCTCGCATTCTGCTAAGGAAGAAATTAGAAAAATAACAAACCCTATAGGTTGACGCCACAAATTCCACCCCCAAAAACCATATTTTGATTGAGCCTCAACTATATCAACGGTACTCGAACTGTTAGATAATCATAGTCGGTAATAACATCACTGTTCTCATCGCTATTACAGAACCGTACATGAGATTTTCACCTCATACGGCTCCTTGAGGGTTTTAAATAAATCTAAGGAGCATCGGGATTATTTATCTTGATATGTCTTTTTTGTAGAATACTATAGGATAAAAATCGATCGTGTGTCCCCAAATTAACCCAATAGAATTCTGTCTGTTCTAATAATAAAGAAAAAGGTTACTTCTGAATTGATCTCATCCGTTAAAAAAAAAATTTCTTTGTTGAGTAATAACTTAATTCTTTACTAAAATACTATTTATTATAAATATCAATAACCCATCGTTTTCAATTACGAAAAAAAAAAATGGAGATAAGAAACAATAAAAAGGATCTCTCTCTTTTTTTGTTGTAATTGGATTCTTTCCATTTTTTTTTTTCGTTCCTATTCTTCTTTCTGAGAAAAAGGGGACTTACTAAATAAGGGATTATTTCGTTTCCGATAGTCATTTATTTAATGGGTGGATAGGCGTATACTCTGGATCGGAATCGTGGGGAGTACTGCCTGATCATTTCTACAAACTTAAAGCCCCAATTCGTATTCTTTTTTTTTATATTATGCATTTTGCAAAAATGTCCTTCTCTCTCTCTTTTGGATAATTTTGAAAATCTCCATTACAAATCCTTTGTATATCTTGGTGTTTCTAACCATCCACTCATTTTTGCTCAATCGGCTGTGTTATGGTAATACATACAAATAATAGTGAAAACTCAATCCGGTTGATCTTTTGAGTCCGCTTCAAGACAGGATAACTAGTGACCCAATCTTGGGATAAAGGCTCTCTTGCGCCTATATTTATTTCTGCTTAACTCTTATACATAGAAAATGAGACTCAATATTTTGACTGCTAATTTTTATTTATATAAGCCGTTTTCTTTCACTCATATAACTATCTGATTTAGTTCATTAATCCGAATAATTAATATAAAAATGAAGATATCTATTCAATTCATTTCACCCCTTTTCTCGAAAAAAAGTGGGAGAAGTTTATGTCTCAACGAATCACACGTAGAGATATTGATAATACACATAGAGTTAATGGTATTTCATAACTAATTGATTGAGCAGCAGCTCGTAGACCACCTAAAAAGGAATATTTATTATTGGATCCATATCCTGACATAAGAAGTCCGATGGGAGCAACACTTGAAATGGCAATCCATAAAAAAACACCGATATGGAGATCAGCTAAAACAAGGCGATAACCAAAAGGAATTACTGAATAGCTTAGTAAAATTGATATGACTGCTATGGATGGTCCGATACTGAATAAACGAGTATCACCTCTAGATGGAAACAGATTTTCTTTAAAAAGTAGTTTTGTACCATCTGCTAAAGCTTGAAGAACTCCCAAAGGACCAGCATATTCAGGTCCAATCCGTTGTTGTATCCCTGCAGATATTTCTCTTTCTAACCATACAATTACTAGTACGCCTATTGTGATTCCCAATACAGTAGTCAAAATAGGGACAAGTACCCATAGAATTCCATAGACTTCTTTTAAGAATTCCAATCTCGAAAAAGAATTGATATCTTGGACTTGTGATGTATCAATTATCATTTTAACGATCAACTTCTCCCATAATGATATCTATGCTACCTAGTATTGTCATAATATCAGCCAATTTCATTCTTTTAACTAACTGAGGAAGAATTTGCAAATTGATAAAACCCGGCGGGCGAATTTTCCATCTCCAAGGAAAACCACCCTGATCCCCTATCAAAAAAATGCCCAATTCTCCTTTGGGGGCTTCGACTCTGACATAAAGTTCTTGTTTCGCCAATTCAAAAGTTGGCGAAGGTTTTTTACTAATGAACCGATAGTCAAAGTCATTCCATTCCGGAGACCTTCCTCGATCAAAAGATCGTATTTCTAAATTTTCATAAGGTCCCCCTGGAATTCCTTCCAAAGCTTGTTGAATAATTTTTACGGATTCCGTCATCTCAGCAAGTCTGACTAAATAACGAGCTAATGAATCTCCTTCTTTTTGCCACTGAACTTCCCAATCAAATTCGTCATAACACTCATAATGATCAACTTTACGAAGATCCCATGGTATTCCGGAAGCTCGCAGCATTGGTCCTGATAACCCCCAATTTATGACCTCTTCTCCAGAAATAATGCCTACTCCCTCAACTCGTTCTAAAAAAATAGGATTTTGTGTAATAAGTTTTTGATATTCAGCAACCGCTGTCAAAAAATAATCGCAGAAATCCAAACATTTATCTATCCATCCATGAGGTAGATCAGCCGCGACTCCCCCGATACGAAAAAAATTATGCATCATTCGCATACCGGTGGCTGCTTCGAATAAATCATATACTAATTCTCTTTCTCTGAAAATATAGAAGAAAGGAGTCTGTGCCCCAATATCCGCCATAAAAGGGCCAAGCCATAACAGATGAGAAGCTATACGACTCAACTCCAACATAATTACTCTGATATAGCTGGCTCTTTTAGGTACTTGAATATTTCCCAACTGTTCTGGACCATTTACGGTTATTGCTTCTGTAAACATAGTAGCTAAATAATCCCAACGTGTTACATAAGGTAGATATTGTATAATTGTTCGGTTTTCTGCAATTTTTTCCATCCCTCTGTGTAAATAACCCAATATTGGTTCACAGTCAATAACATCTTCACCATCCAAAGTAAGGATGAGTCGAAGAACACCGTGCATTGATGGGTGGTGAGGTCCCATATTCACTATCATGAGGTCTTGTCTTGTAGCTGGTCCATTCATAAGTTTTTCCTCGATTAATCTTTCCATGAATTGCTGAAAATGAAAATAAGTTCATAAAAATTCAAGATCTAATAAATCAAATAATTCAAAATGACTTTTAAAATTACTGAGTTTTTGACTCCCGAATATCCAATTGATTAATTAATTCTTTATAACGCATTTTATTTTTCTTTGATAAATAAGAAAGTAATCGTTGGCGTTTTCCGAGAATTTTACGTAGACCTCTTTGAGATAAATAGTCTTTTTTGTGCAATTCCAAATGTGAAGTAAGTCTTCGTATCTTATTGGTGAAACTGACTACTTGAAATTCAACAGATCCTCCATTTTCTTTTTTTTCTTCTTGCGAAATAACTGAGCTGAATGAATTTTTTACCATAATAAGGAAATCTCCTTAGCCTCCTTTTTTTATAAATTATTATTGATCAGTAATAATAATGTTACTCATTTTAATTTGATATACACAATAATCTTTTTTTGATTAAGAATTTCTATTCTTTTTTTTTTTAATAAAAGTTAGCAATCCAATTTTTGAAAATTGTATTCAGATAGGTATACAAAAGGCTGGTAGATTTCTGCATGCACAAAAAATATTTAGACTGAAAATTGAAATTCAAAATTAAATAAGAATGTTTTATTGATTCATTTATAAATCTAATAGATACACGTCATTGAATTAATCTCATCTATCAGAATCTAAGACAGTGCCATATGTGTATTTCTTTGTCTTCATCTACCATATAAGGTACGGGCAATATAGGAAAAATGTAGCATTAACGAATTTTCAATTGTGGATACATATGGATCCTTAGCATACTAAAACGACTGCTATTATTGGTATCAAACCAATAACGATTCATACAAGCTAAATCTTCTAATCGATAATTGGGCCAAAGAAAGAACTTTAATTTATTTTGATATCTATCAAGAGGTTTGCTTCTTTTATCTAAAACTTGATCATCAGTTTTCATCTTATTTCCATTGTAAAATGCTGTATTTCTATGGATATCATTTCTAGTCCCAGAATTGAAACAAATTAGAATTCTAAACTCTCTACGACCTCTAGGGGATAAGATATTTTCCGGAACAAGCAAATCATAATGATTGCTGGTTCTATTTTCATTCGTTTTTTGATGTATTGCAATGGATTCAGCAAAACTCTTCTTATAAGGATAGTCTTTTTCTTGATATCTTTGATTAATTTGGTACTTATTCTTATGAACTAATGAAATACCTATGGTTTGAGACATAATAAATTGTCCATCATTTTTGACAGACAGACGAACCGGTTCGATAATCAATATTCCCCTTTTCATTAATTCTGTCAAAGTGAAATCCTTCTGAACTATGAGAATATCCAGACTCATTTCTCTCCTTTGAATAGAGGATATAGCAATTTCTCTGGGATTTATCAGTCTAAGCAGGAGACAATATACTTTGATGTTATTGATCATTCTTTTATTTAAGGAATCATCCCATCTCAATTGAAAACGCAAATATCTTTTTAGGAAGAAATCAAGCTCCGCTTCCGTGTTTTTCTTGTATTGCTTTTTATTTATACGTTTTTTCACATCTGCTCCCGCAGAATCGTCTTGAAGATATTTTTTGTGGTTTGAGAGAACTGAGTCAAGATCCTCTTCGGCCACAGATTCCTTTTCTCCTTTATTTCCATTTTCTAATTCAAGAGTTTTTTCCTTCGCTGATATAAAAAGAGATCCTTTTTTCTTTCCAATGCGTTTTTGATTTTTACTAAAAATTTCATTTCCATTCCAATTTAAAAGAAGTGATTTTATTGGTATGATCCACGGATTAATCTTATATGCATTATAAAGTATCAAAAATTCTGGAAAGAACCAAAGTTCGAGATTCGATATGGAACGACTTAGTATTTCTTCATTCATTCTCATCCAATCAAAAAAGATTTTTTTTTTATTGTTGGATGGGTTGCTTTCTTGATCTTGATTAATTGTGAGATAAAAAAAATCTTTCTTATCGATTTTTTCAATTAGTTGAAAATTATTAACCCCCGTTTTAGTAGTTTTATTACTGTTCGTGTCAGCCTCAATATTGATCCAGGCTCGAATATCGGCCTTATTTTTAAGACAAAAATGCAGCATTCTCCAATCAAAATATTTTCTATCCGGATTTTTTCCCAGATCTATAATATCATCTTCGACTAGATAATTATTGATCGGGATCCCAGTCAGTATATCAAAAAATTTCCATTTATCTGTGTTGTACTTATAAGAACTTTCTTGATTATTTTTTACTTGTACTGGTAATTCAGAAATATATGAATCTTTATTATCTTCATAATTAATAGATTTATATGATAAAAGATCATATATATATTTTTTTTTTATATTATCTTTTTTATTCGGTAATGAGTAATGTGTTTCAAAAGAATTTTGTTTTTTGTAATCAATTAATCGGTTTTTTTCATATGAATCAAATTGGTTAAAATCTTTATTTTTACGATCTTGCTTGACTCTATTTCGCCATTTTTGGGGGAGTAATTTTGCCCATCTAATCGGATCTAAATCGTAGTGATAATGACCTCTTAACCAGTTTTTCCATTGATTTATCATTCCAGAATTTTGAAGATTCTTTTGTTTTAAGTCGGAATGTAATATTTCGTGTGCTCGAACAACTTCAACAAAATAATCCTGTATTTCATTCTTAAGAAAACGAGATGTTCCGGGATATTGAAAGACAGGTCTTAACTTAGATAAGTTAATAACTTGTGTTTGTGATAATTTGTAAAATAAATATGCTTGCGACAAGTATGATAAGTCCCAAAAGATCTTTCCGTTTTTATTACTAATATTGGAAAGTGACTTTTTGATAGTTGAAATAAAGTGAATTAGACTTTGATTTGTTTTATCAATTCTTTCTTGATTTGCTTCATTATTGGAAATGGATTTAGTAAAATTTTTTTTTATTGAATCAATAAAAAGTTGCCCATTAATCCTCGGCATATTAATCATACGTTGAAAGATATCTATGTATATGTTTTCAACGAAAAATTTTAAAAAATGATACGATTTACGAATTAATCGTACATTTCTTTTTTTTAATATCTTTAAAATATTTTTCTGAGATTCAAATATTTTATCATCATAACTTATTTTGTTAGGACTAATATTTATTTCTGTATTTAGAAACTCTTTTTTCGTGTCTTTTCTAATTTTTTCAATTTTTTTTAGTATGGTGTTTGTTCTATCAGTCAGATCTTTCATCTTTTTTTCTCTCAATGAAAAATTTGTCCAATCCATAGACCGAGTTATAATGGAGGAGCCGGGGATCATTCGATTACTTATTATCGAATTTTTTTCGTTTTTAGCTTCATTCAACTCGTATATTTCTTTCAATTCAAATAATCGAATTGGGTTTCGTTGTGAAAGTTCTGTTATTATTTGTTTTATAAAAAAAATGTTTTTGATGACCCAGTTTTTTGTTTCTTTTGAGATATTTATAAACAAGTTTGTTCTTTCTTTTAAAAGTCTTAGAATTGGAAAACGCTTCTTTTTCCATTTTTTAATTTTTTTTTCGAGTTCTTTTATTAACATGGGTTCAAAAAACGAAAGTTGTTTTCGGGGAGAACCAAAAGGCAGTTCAGCTTCCATTCCCCAAACTGTTAAAAAACAAAAATCATTTTTTTGTCCTTTCTTTTTTATTGAATCTTTATTAGGGGATTGTAACCTAGATGTGTGCCACGGTTTCAGACGAAAAGGAAATAAGATCTTTATTTGAATACCGTCCGTTAACCAATTTTTTGGAAATTCTTTTTCTGATAATTGAACACCATTATAGGTGCACTTTACATGCATTTCTTTATTCCAATTTTTAAAATCCTCGGACCATTCAGGAAATTGAAATAATAGCATACGGATAAGATTTTTAGCTATTATTAATGAGGGTAAGACAATATATTTTCTAAGAATTGATTGAGTTACTAACAACAAACCTCTTATTACTTGAGCAAATAGAATGCTATCCCAGGTTTCTGCTATTTCTATACGTGCTTTTTCCTCTCTTTTCTGCGTTTCTCTTATGTCTGCCTCTTTGTTCTGATTTTCGCTTGTCTTTTCTTCTCTATTATCCGAAATAGTCAATTCTGTGTTTGTCCATATCCAAGGTCGAAAAAGTTTTTTCGTTAGTCCAGGAATATCAAAAGAAAAAAAAAAAGATTTGTCTAGTCTGTCAAAAAAAAGATAAGAATGTACATTTGCTTGAAACAGTTTCCAAGTAACTGTTTTACGTCGTTGAG